TGTGTATATTTGAACCATTCTGCTTTGGTTGATACTACCAAGTGAAGTTTTATTCTTGCTTAGTTCGTTCAGTTTTTGTTTGTTTTATATGTGAGTTTGTGCGTGATTTTTTAATCTCTAGATGGGTTTTGAAGGGTTATTTATTCTCATTAGTTAGTATTGGTTGGTCAAGTATTCTTGTATTTAGCAATTCATTTTAGTTTCGGTTAAATTTTGTGCCAGCAGCCGCGGTTATACCTTGGGGGCGTTTGAATGTGTTCGGCGTAAGATAGTTTTATGATTTGATTTTTGTTGAATTTTGTTTTGGTGGTTATTGGGTGAAATTTTTATTGCTGTTATTATTTTTTGTTTGCTTAGAGGCTATGAAATTCTTTTTATAGACTAGGATTAGATACCCTATTATTTTGGAATGTTAAGTGTTGTTTGTCTGAGTAGTATTAGTTATGTTCTTGAAACTTAAAGAATTTGGCGGTATCTTATTCCATCCAGAGGAATCTGTCTCGTCATCGATAGTCCACGTTGGACCTTACTTAGTTGCTTTGGTTTGTATACCGCCGTTTATTGATTATCTTTTTAGAGTTGTTTTAAATTTTCTGGTTTCTTTGTTTAGATTTATTTCAGGTCAAGGTGCAGCTTGTTTCTAGGTGGTATGATGGATTACATTGTTATTTGTTTATTGGATTGCTGGTTTTAATATCGGCATGAAATTGGATTTGGTTGTAATGTTTTGTAGATTGTTTTCATGATAATTGGTTCTGGGATATGTACACATCGCCCGTCGCTCTCGTTTATTTTAATGAGATAAGTCGTAACAAAGTGGTTGTACCGGAAGGTGCAGCTGGATTGATATTATGTATTTATAATTGTGTCAGATCATTTCTGTTAGTTGAGTTTTCATTTACGCTGAATTATTGTGCCGTGCGATTCGGCATGGTCTGATTTTGTTGCTTTTCTTGTTGTTATTTTTTATTATTTTGACGTTTTATTGAAAAATCATTTTGGGTTATTGTATTTTTGTGATTTAATTTTTTTACGATAGTTTACTTGTACTGTAAGGGTTAGTGTGAAATTGTTAATGTTTTTTTAGAAGTTGATTTTGTTTGTTGTACCTTGTGTATCAGGGTTTACTGAATTTTATTATTTATTTTTATTTCCCGATTTTGAAGGAGTTAATGGTTTATGTTAGTTACTGTTTCAGTAGTATTAATAATATTCTATTGGTAGTGAAATGTTATTCGTCTTTAGTGGTCTCTGGTTTTTCAAGAAATGAATTTAATTCATGCTTCCTATTTAATTTTTATTGTTGTTTTACTTATTTTTATTGGGTGTTAAGATTATGGGGGATTAGCTCCTTATTTGATTTTTATAATCTTTTATTTGTATTTAGTTTTGTGGATTTTATGGTGATTTTCAATTTGATTATGTTAAAATTTTATTTGTTCTCTTTTTTATTTTTTATTAGATTTAATTTGTTTATTGATATGTTTTCTTTATTTTTGTTTGGTTTGTAATTATTGTGTAATTAGTAAATTCTGTTTATTGTGTTTAGTTTGAATTGGTGTGTTAGATTCTTTTGAGGAATTCGGCAAATATTTCATGTCCGCCTGTTTAACAAAAACATCTTTTCTCGTTAGTTTTTGAAGTATGGCCTGCCCACTGACGTTATTTTTGTTGAAGGGCCGCGGTATTTTGACCGTGCAAAGGTAGCATAATCATTAGTTCTTTAATTGTGATCTGGTATGAATGGCTTGACGAGACATGGGCTGTCTTATATGGTATGAATATGTTATTGAATTTGGTTTTTGAGTTAAAATTCTTAAATGTTTTTATGGGACGAGAAGACCCTATAGAGTTTAACATTTGATTTATTTGTGTTTATTAGTTTGTTTTGTTGATTAATTAATTTAGGTGTTTTGTTGGGGTGATGGGAGGAATATTTTGTAACTCCTCTTTGCTTTTTTATACTTATTTGTATTTATTTTGATCCAATTATTTTGATTATAAGACTAAATTACCTTAGGGATAACAGCGTTATCCTCCTTGAGAGTTCTTATTGGCAGGGGGGTTTGCGACCTCGATGTTGGATTAAGATGAATTTTCGGTGCAGGAGCTGAAATTGATTAGGTCTGTTCGACCTTTAAAATCTTACATGATCTGAGTTCAGACCGGCGTGAGCCAGGTTGGTTTCTATCTATAATTGTGTTTTTATACCTTAGTACGAGAGGACCGGGTATTTGGAATAATTTTGTTTGGTATGTGTTTTTTTAATATAGTTGCTATTTTGGCAGATAAGTGCATTGGATTTAGAATCTATTAATGTAAAGTTTTTATTTTACAAGTAGTACGTGTTGGGTTTTTTATTTCTGGTTATTATTTTTTTGTTGTTGATGGTGTTTGTTATGGTTGGTGTAGCTTTTCTTACTTTGTTGGAACGGAGGGTTTTAGGTTATATTCATATTCGTAAGGGCCCCAATAGGGTTGGTTTTGTTGGTATTTTCCAGCCTTTTAGAGATGCTATTAAGTTGTTTACTAGGGAGCAGTATTTTCCTTTGGTTTCTAATTATTTGATTTATTATTTTTCTCCTGTTTTTGGATTTTTTCTGTCTTTGTTGATTTGGGTATTAATTCCTTATTTGAGTGGTTTTATCTCTTTTGAGTTGGGTTTGTTGTTTTTTTTGGCTTGCACTAGACTTGGTGTTTATACAGTTATGATTGCTGGGTGGTCTTCTAATTCTAGTTATTCTTTGCTGGGTGGTCTTCGTGCTTTGGCACAGACTATTTCTTATGAGGTTAGATTGGCTTTTATTTTGCTTTCTTTTGTTGTTTTGATTTGTAGATATGATTTAACTTACTTTTATTTTTTTCAAGTTTACTTGTGGTTAATTTTTTTTTCTCTCCCTTTATCTTTTGTTTGATTTATTTCTTGTTTGGCTGAAACTAATCGGACTCCTTTTGATTTTGCGGAGGGGGAGTCTGAGCTTGTTTCTGGATTTAATGTTGAATATGGTGGTGGTGGTTTTTCGTTAATTTTCTTGGCCGAGTATGCTAGAATTCTTTTTATGAGACTGTTATTTTGTATTATTTTTTTGGGTAGAGATCTTTATTCTTTTTTCTTTTATATTAAGGTTGTATCTATTTCTTTCCTGTTCATTTGGGTTCGTGGTACTTTGCCCCGGTTTCGTTATGATAAGTTGATGTATTTGGCTTGAAGGAGTTTTTTACCTCTTTCGTTGAATTATCTTTTGTTCTTTGTTGGGGTTAGGTGTTTTATTTTTTCTTTATTGTAGTGTATTAATTTAGGTAGGGTAAGTTAATAGAAGATTTGAACTTCTTTCATAATGTTTTCAAGACATTAGGCTTATGTCTGTAGCTCTTTAACTTTTAGTTTGTCGTTTTGTCTCATAGTTTTGTTCTTGTTGGGTTAATTATGTAGTATAGGAAGTATATTGTTGTTAAGATCTGTCCAGTTAATACATATGGGTCTTCAACTGGGCGTGCTCCAATTCATGTTAATAGGATTACAGTGTTTGTTATGATTCAGAATAATACTTGATTTACTGGATAGAATTGTATTCCTCGGAACTTTGATTTATTTATTGGTATGATGAATAGGATAGCAATGGATATTACTAATGCAATAACTCCTCCAAGTTTATTAGGGATTGATCGTAGGATTGCATATGCGAATAGGAAGTATCATTCTGGTTGAATGTGCACTGGTGTTACTAATGGATTTGCTGGTGTGAAATTGTCTGGATCTCTTAAGATGTATGGTTCTTTTAGGGTTAGTACTGTTAGTGCTATAATTATTACCGCGAATCCCACGATGTCTTTTACTGTAAAGTAGGGATGAAATGGGATTTTGTCTGTATTTTTGTTTAATCCTAGTGGATTATTTGATCCTGTTTGGTGTAAGAATAATAAGTGGATTAGTACTATTCCTGCAATTACAAAAGGTATTAGGAAGTGTAGTGCGAAGAATCGTGTTAATGTTGCATTATCTACTGCGAATCCTCCCCATACTCATTGAACTACTTCTTTTCCTACATATGGGATTGCTGACAGTAGATTTGTAATTACGGTTGCTCCCCAGAATGATATTTGTCCTCAAGGTAGTACATATCCTATAAATGCTGTTGCTATGGTTAGGAATAGAATTGCCACACCTACAGACCATGTATGTGTAAAGTTGTATGATCCATAGTATAAATTTCGTCCTGTATGAAGGTAAATGCATACAAAGAATATGGATCCTCCATTTGCGTGTAATGTTCGTAGTAGTCACCCATAATTTACGTCTCGACAAATGTGTCTGACTCTGTCAAATGCAGTTTCGGTGTTTGGGCAGTAGTGTATGGCTAAGAATAATCCTGTTGCAATTTGTGCTACTAGACAAATTCCTAGTAGTGATCCAAAGTTTCATCATCCTCTAATTGTTGATGGTGTTGGTAGGTCTACTAGGGCATTATTTGCAATTTTGAATAGTGGATGTCTGTGTCGTGTGGGTTTATTCATTAATTTATGTGGCGTAATGGTCCTTTTGATACGTTAATGATATTTACTACTACAATTAGTGTTATTAACATGTATAAGACTAGTAATGTAGTCATGGTTCCTATTATTTGATTGTATATAACAGTTGTTGTGGTTGTGATTTCTCTTTCTATTATATTGTCATGGGGGTTCATTTCTTTATTGTTGATTACTGTAGGTATAATATATAGTAGGATTGGTATAATTATTATTGTGGTTAATAGTATTTTATTTGATGGTGAGAACATTTCGTTTGATGCTAGGCTTGTTATGTATATAAATAGTACTAGTATCCCACCAATCATGATTAGAAATAGGATGTATGAGAATCAGAATCTTATGTATATTGTTCCTCTGATGATACACACTATTGTGGTTTGTATTAATAATATTATTCCTATGGCTAGGGGGTGTTTCATTTGGGTGAACATTAATCTGGTTATTATTCTCGTTGATATAAGTAACTTTGTTATGTCAGAGGGTATTTTATATAAAATATTAGTTTTGGGGACTAATGAAATGGTTTTATTCCTTTCCTCTGAAGTTTTAAAAGGTTTATCCTTATTTTTGGTTTACAAGACCAATATTTTTGTTAAATTATTAAAACTCATTTAATGCCAATATGATTGTATTTTTTTGTTGTTTATTTTTGTGGAATTTGGGCTTTTTCCTCTAGCCGTAAGCATTTATTGATTACTTTATTGAGATTGGAGTTTATTGTTTTGGTTCTCTATTTTTCTATTTATTTTTATTTGTGTAATTTTAATTACAGTTTGTTTTTTGTGGTTTATTTTTTGGTATTTTCTGTTTGTGAGGGTTCTTTGGGTTTGTCTATTTTAGTATCTATAATTCGTAGTCATGGTAATGATTATTTTCAATCTTATAGAGTTCTTCAATGTTAAGGTTTCTTTGTTTTCTTATTTTTTTGATCCCTTTATGTTTTTTGCCCGGTTTTTGATGGGTGGTTTGTTCTTTGTTGTTTGCTGTATCTTTTGTTTATATGTTTTTTCTCCCTTATTTCTTTTGTTGGGGTAATTTGGGCTATTTTTTTGGCTGTGATCTGATCTCTTATGGTTTAATTCTTCTTAGTTTGTGGATTTGTGTTCTTATAATTTTGGCCAGAGAGTCTGTTTTTCGTTATGGTTATTTTTCTGGTTTCTTTGTATTTGTTGTTGTTGTTCTTACTATTATGTTGTATTGTACTTTTAGTAGAGTTGGTTTACTTTCTTTTTATGTTTTTTTTGAGAGTAGATTAATCCCTACTTTGTTTTTAATTTTGGGCTGAGGATACCAGCCCGAGCGTGTCCAGGCTGGTATTTATTTGTTGTTTTATACTTTGTTGGCTTCTCTTCCTTTATTGGTTGGTATTTTATTTATTTATAGTTCTTTGGGTTCTTTGTGTTTATTTTTGTTGGGCGGTAATGATTCCTTGGTTGGTAATTTATTTTATGTTTGTATGGTGTTTGCTTTTTTGGTTAGGATGCCTATATTTATAGTTCATTTATGGCTCCCTAGGGCTCATGTGGAGGCTCCTGTTTCTGGTTCTATGATTTTGGCTGGTGTTTTATTGAAGTTGGGAGGTTATGGGCTTCTTCGTGTTTTTCCCGTGTTGTATAAGTTTGGATTTAGTTTTGGTGTTGTTTGGGTCGCTTTAAGATTGGTTGGAGGTCTTTTTGTTAGTTTATTTTGTATACGGCAGACTGATTTGAAGTCATTGATTGCTTATTCTTCTGTCGCCCATATGAGTATGGTTATTGGGGGTATTATGACATTGAGTTATTGAGGGGTTTGTAGATCTTTTGCCTTGATGGTAGCTCATGGTTTATGTTCTTCCGGTCTTTTTTGCCTTTCTAATATTTCTTATGAGCGTTTTGGTAGACGTAGTCTTTTAATTAGTAGGGGTTTAATTAATTTGATGCCTAGAATGACTATGTGGTGATTTTTATTAAGAGCTTGTAATATGGCTGCCCCCCCTTCTCTTAATCTTCTTGGTGAAATTGGCTTGTTGAGTAGTTTGGTTTCTTGATCTTGATATCTTATGTTTGTTTTAGTTTTTTTATCTTTTTTTAGTGCTGCTTATACTCTTTATTTATATTCTTATAGTCAGCATGGTTCTGTTTATTCTGGTCTTTATTCTTGTTCTTTGGGTTACGTTCGTGAATTCTTATTATTGTTCCTTCATTGGTTTCCGTTGAATTTAATTATTTTGAAGGTTGATGTAACTGTGTTTTGGGTGTAGTTTTTTATTTTCGTGGTATTATCTAAATAGTTTAAGTAAAAATATTGGTTTGTGGTGCCAGTGATATAATTGTTATTTTAGGTTGATGTTTATGTCTATTTGTTTTATTAGATTTATTTTTTTGTTCTTGTTGGGTTGATTTTGTTGTTTCTTGGGTTTTAATTTTATTATAAATGATTTGGTTTATTTTATTGATTGAAATATTATTACTCTTAATGGTAGATCTGTTATTATAACTTTTTTGTTTGATTGGGTTTCTTTATTATTTATAGGGTTTGTTCTCATTATTTCTTCATTGGTTATTCTTTATAGAGATGATTATATATTTGGTGATTTGAATATTGTTCGTTTTATTGTGTTAGTTTTGATGTTTGTTGTTTCTATAATGTTTTTAATTATTAGTCCTAATGTAATTAGTATTTTGTTAGGTTGGGATGGTTTGGGTTTAGTTTCTTACTTGTTGGTAATTTATTATCAGAATGTAAGGTCTTATGGTGCTGGTATGTTGACTGTTTTATCTAATCGGATTGGTGATGTTGCTTTGTTGATGGTTATTGCGTGAATAATTAATTTTGGTAGTTGGAGATTTATTTATTATTTGGATTTTTTGTCTAGTTCTATTGAGATGGAACTTATTTCTTTTCTTGTTGTTTTGGCGGCTATGACTAGGAGTGCTCAAATTCCTTTTTCTTCTTGGTTACCAGCGGCGATGGCTGCTCCAACCCCTGTCTCTGCTTTAGTTCATTCTTCTACATTGGTTACTGCTGGTGTTTATTTATTAATTCGTTTTAGCCCTTCCTTTGGTTATTGATTGAATGTTTTTTTGTTGTTGGTTTCTGGCTTGACTATATTTATAGCAGGTCTTGGGGCTAATTTCGAGTATGATTTGAAGAGGATTATTGCTTTATCTACTTTGAGACAATTGGGTCTTATGATTATGACTATTTCTGTTGGCCTTTCTAAGTTGGCTTTTTTTCATTTGTTGACTCATGCATTGTTTAAGGCTTTATTATTCATGTGTGCTGGTGGTGTTATTCATTCTATGGGGGATTCACAGGATATTCGTTTTATAGGTGGTATATCTGTTTATATACCTTTTACTTCTTCATGCTTGATAGTTTCTAATTTTGCTCTTTGTGGTATACCTTTTTTGGCTGGTTTTTATTCTAGGGATTTTATTTTAGAGATGTTTTCCATGGGTTATGTAAATGTGTTTGGGTTTTTTTTATTGTTCTTGTCTACTGGTTTGACGGTTTGTTATTCTTTCCGTTTATTTTATTTTGTTATATGCGGTGATTTTAATTTTTTCTCTTCTTATTCTATGGGTGAGACCAATTATAGTATAATGTTTGGTATGATTGGTTTATTGGTCATGTCTGTTTTTGGTGGGAGTATTTTAATATGATTAATTTGTCCTACTCCTTCTTTGATTTGTTTACCTTATTATTTGAGGATACTTACTTTGTTTGTATTGTTTTTAGGGGGTTGGCTTGGTTATGAAATGGCCATTTTTACTTTTAATGATAATTTGTTTTCTGCGCGTTTTTACGTTGCTTCTTCGTTTGCGGGATCTATGTGGTTTATACCATTTTTTTCTACTTATGGTGTTTCTTTTACGCCTTTAGGAGTGGGTTATAGGGCAACTAAGGTTTTTGATTCTGGTTGAATAGAATATTTTGGTGGTCAGGGTATATATTGAATTCTTTTTAATTTGGGTAGGGTTAATCAGTGGTTCCAATATAATAGTCTAAGGGTATTTTTAGGGTTTTTCGTTATGTGGATTATTATTCTGTTATTTATTCTTATTTATTACTTGAATAGCTTATTTTTAGAGCGCGACACTGAAGATGTCGATGAGGTATAAGTTGCCTTTGAGTATTTATAAAAGTATTCCTTTGTTTTTACAGTGAAAATGTAATGTTTTTCTAAACTATATAAATAGAAGTGTAAACGGATTTTAACCGCTATAGTGATAAGTTAGCAGCATTCACTTTTACTTTCACTTCTTTAACTGGAATTTTAATTCAATTTTATTATTAACAATAATATACCTCTTGCTTTGGTTTCAGTTAATTTAAAGTGGGGATAATTTCTTATCTAAGATCAGGTCGAAACTGATTGCAAGGTTTGCTTCTCTCTTGATTATGAGGCTAACTATTTAAATAGTACTTTTTGAATGCAACTCAAATGTTATTATTAACTATAATCCCTTTTAGTTTCTTCATTCAAGTGATCCTTGATTTCATTCATGATACAGCCCAATAATTAAGATTACTAGGAATACGGTTCTGATTAATATTCATGATTTTATGTTGGATGTTATTATAGTGATTGGTATTGGGAGTAGAAGTGCAATTTCTACATCGAAGATTATAAAGATTACTGCAATTAGGAAAAATCGTGATGAGAATGGGAGTCGTGCAGAGTTTTTTGGGTCGAAGCCGCATTCAAACGGGGATCTTTTTTCTCGGTCTTCATTAATTTTCTTTGAAATTAGTGTTGTTAGGATTATAATGGCTGCTGACAGGATGATGGCTAGTGTTGCTGTGGTTGTAGTTATTATTATTATTTATCTTGTTTTCACAAATTTCTTGATTGGAAGTCAAGTATACTATCTTGTATTAGATAAATATTATTTTATCTTCCTCATCAGTAGATTGAGATGTATAGGAATAATCAAACTACGTCTACAAAATGTCAGTATCAAGCTGCTGCTTCAAATCCAAAGTGGTGATGTGATGAGAAGTGTAGTGTTGTTTGTCGCAGTAAACATGTAATCAGGAAGGTTGTTCCAATAATTACATGTAGTCCATGAAACCCTGTTGCTATAAAGAATGTTGATCCATATGCTGAGTCTGCAATTGTGAATGGTGCTTCTACGTATTCATATGCTTGTAGTGCTGTGAAGTAAATTCCTAGTAGGACGGTGAAGAATAGTCCTTGGGTTGCTTGTGTTGCATTATTTTCTAATAATCTGTGGTGTGCTCATGTTACTGTTACTCCTGATGCAAGTAGAATTGCTGTATTTAGTAGAGGTACTTGTATAGGGTTGAATGGTTGAATTCCTGCGGGTGGTCAGGTTGATCCTAATTCAATTGTTGGTGATAGTCTTGAGTGGAAGTATGCTCAGAAGAATGATGCGAAGAATAAAATCTCTGATACAATAAATAGGATTATTCCTCATCGTAAGCCTGTTGTTACTATTTTTGTATGTAATCCTTGGTAAGTTCCTTCTCGTGTGACATCCCGTCATCATTGAATTATAGTTAGTACAGTGATAGTTGCCCCAATTCCTAATAAGGTATCATCATATTGGTGGAATCATTTAATTAGTCCTATTAGTAAAGTTATTGCTCCGATGGCTCCTGTAAGTGGTCATGGTCTTTTATTTACTATATGGAATGGATGGTTTTCGTGTATTGACATTTAGTTTACTTCTCTAGAATATAAAGTTCTTAGGATTACGAATACATATGATTGGATAATTGCTACTGCTCCTTCTAGAATTAGTAGTAGGACTTGTGCAATAATTAATACAGTTAATATAGTGTGTCTTAATGATGGCCCATTATTTCCTAGTAAGGTTAATAGTAAATGTCCTGCAATTATGTTTGCGGTTAGGCGAACTGCTAATGTTCCTGGTCGGATTAGGTTTCTAATTGTTTCAATGATTACTATGAATGGTATTAATATCGTTGGAGTTCCTTGTGGTACTAGATGTTCAAATATGTGATTGGTATTTTTGATTCATCCGAATAATATAAATCTTAGTCATAGTGGTAAGGCTAGGGTTAGTGTTAGTGTTAAGTGTCTTGTTCTTGTAAAGATGTATGGGAATAATCCTAGGAAATTGTTTGTTAGGATTATTAGGAATAATGAGGTTAAGATGAATGAATTTCCTTTATTTTCGTTTCCCTTTCTTAAGATTGTTTTTATTTCTTGGTGTAGTTTATTTATTAATAATCTTACTATTATGCTGTTTCGTGAGGGGATTAATCAAATTCTTGTTGGGATTAATATTAATCCAATTGCTGTGCTTGTTCAGTTTAATGGTATGTTGCTAATTTCTGTTGTTGGGTCAAAGATTGAGAATAAATTTCTTATCACTTTCAGTTAATTTTGCTGATGTTGATGAATTTCTTCGTTTTTGATTGCTGGTGCGGGGATTGGATAAAGTAATTTATGATGTTAAATATTAGGAATGTTATTAAGAATGTGATGTAGAGTAGTATTCATTCTATGGGTATTATTTGAGGTATAGAAGGATATCTTTTTGATTATTTCAGTTTGACATTCTGATGTTATATTGTTAACTAATCCTTCTTCATCAGAGGTATTTGCTAGAATACCATTATCTGGTTTAAGAGACCATTACTTGCTTTCAGTCATCTGATGACTCTCTTATCTTAGATACTCAATTAATAAATTGGTTTGTTGATACTCTTTCAATTGCGATTGGTATAAATCTGTGGTTTGCTCCACAGATTTCTGAGCATTGTCCATATAGAATACCTGGTCGGTTAATTGAAAATCTCACTTGATTTAAGCGGCCTGGAGTGGCATCTGTTTTCACTCCAAGACCTGGTACTGTTCATGCGTGAAGAACATCTGCTGCTGTTACGATTATTCGGATGGGTGAATTTATTGGCAGTACAATTCGGTTGTCTGTATCTAGTAGTCGGAATGTGTCTAGGTTCTGATCATCTTGTTGTACTATGTATGAATCAAATTCGATCTTTGTGAAGTCTGAATATTCATAACTTCAGTATCATTGGTGTCCAACTGCTTTTAGTGTCAGTGCTGGGTTGTGGATTTCGTCTATTAGATATAGAAGTCGTAAAGATGGTATTGCAATGAATACCAGAATGATTGCTGGTGCAATTGTTCAAATGGTTTCAATTATTTGTCCTTCTAGGATGAATCGTCTTGTTTGCTTATTTTGGATGATTCTAATTATTGTATAGAGCACTGTTGTGAGGATCATTAACATAATTATTAGGGCGTGATCATGGAAGAAGATTAGTTGTTCCATAATGGGGGATGCTCTGTCTTGTAGTGTTAGGGTTAGTCATGTTGCCATTTATTTCTAATGAAAGTTCAAGACTTTATTTATGGGGCTTAAATCCAATGCACTTATCTGCCACGTTAGAGGTAAAATTATTAGTTAATTAGTTAACGAAATGGTTGGTAACTCTGAATATCTGTGTTCTGCCGGTGGAAAGTTTTGTAGTCATTCCACTGAATTTCTTGTATGTGTAGGGAATAGAATTATTCGGTTGGCTGTAATTCTTTCTCATATGATAAATAGGAATATCATTACTCTTACGAATGAGATTGTTGATCCCATTGATGAAATGATATTTCATGTGGTGTATGCATCTGGATAGTCAGAGTATCGTCGTGGTATTCCAGCTAGTCCTAGGAAGTGTTGGGGGAAGAATGTTAGGTTAACACCTACAAATATAACGGCGAATTGGGCCTTTAGTCATTTTGGGTTTATGGTAAGTCCTGTAAATAAGGGGAATCATTGTACGAATCCTCCTATGATTGCAAACACTGCTCCCATTGATAAGACGTAGTGGAAGTGTGCTACTACATAGTAGGTGTCGTGTAATACAATGTCGATTGATGAATTTGCTAGGACTACACCAGTAAGTCCTCCTATTGTGAACAGGAACACGAATCCTAGTGCCCATAAGCATGCTGCTCTATATGTTATGCGAGTTCCGTATATAGTTGCAAGTCAACTGAAGATTTTAATCCCTGTTGGTACAGCAATGATTATTGTTGCTGATGTAAAGTATGCACGTGTGTCAACGTCCATTCCTACCGTGAACATGTGATGTGCTCATACTACGAATCCTAATAGTCCAATGGCTAACATGGCAAAGATTATTCCTAGATTTCCAAATGCTTCCTTTTTACCTCTTTCATGACAGATGATGTGGGAAATTATACCAAATCCTGGTAGAATGAGAATGTAAACTTCGGGGTGTCCAAAGAACCAGAATAGGTGTTGGTATAGGATTGGGTCTCCTCCTCCTGCTGGGTCAAAGAATGATGTATTTAGGTTACGATCAGTTAATAGTATGGTAATTGCTCCTGCTAGGACTGGTAATGATAGAAGTAACAGTAAGGCAGTAATGGCGATTGATCATACGAATAGTGGGATTCGTTCAGGTTTCATGCTTCTTGGTTTTATGTTGATTGTCGTTGTGATAAAGTTTACTGCTCCCAGGATTGATGATACTCCTGCTAGGTGAAGGGAGAAGATGGCTAGATCTACGGATGCTCCGGCGTGAGCAATTCCTCTGGCTAGGGGAGGGTAAACTGTTCATCCTGTTCCTGCACCACTTTCTACTAGTCTACTAGTTAGCAATAGTGTTAGGGATGGGGGAAGTAGTCAAAATCTTATGTTGTTTATTCGTGGGAAGGCTATATCCGGTGCACCTAGCATTAGTGGCACAAGTCAGTTTCCGAATCCACCAATTATAATTGGTATTACTATGAAGAAAATTATAACGAAGGCATGGGCTGTAACAATAACGTTGTAAATCTGATCATCACCAATTAAAGATCCTGGTTGTCCTAGCTCCGTTCGGATAAGTATTCTTAGGGATGTTCCAACTATTCCTGATCAAGCTCCGAATACAAAATATAATGTTCCAATGTCTTTGTGATTAGTTGAGAAGAATCAACGGGTGAAAATTAGTGGGGTGGCTGAGATTAATAAGTAGGCGATAGGCTGTAAATCTATTTAGGAGCGTTTACGTCGCTCTTCCACTATTATTAAAGCCTTGTATTCATTTTGTGATTATAGAATGCAATTCTGTAGGGGTGGGTTGAAGGACTTACCAAGGCCTAAAGGAAACCCTTTATTTATAGCTTTGAAGGTTATTAGTTTGATTTAACTTAAGGCCTTCAAAGCCTTAATTAATGTTGGTGATGATTGTGCATGCCGCTATTCCCATTAGTGAGATTGATGATAGGATTATGGCTCTAATGTTTTTGGTTGTTTTATTTTTGTGGGATTTTGTATTTCATTTGGGTTCTGTGTTTAAGATCAAAAATCTTGAGTAGGAGATTTTTAGGTAGTAGTATAGGGTAATTAATGACGTTACTACCACGATTGTGGCAAGGGGGGCCATGTTGTTTGTAATTATTGCCTGGATAACAATTCATTTTGGCAGGAATCCGAGGAATGGGGGTAGGCCACCTAAGGATAGTAATGATGTGAATATTATGAATTTCATTAGTGCGGTTTCCTTATTTGTTATTATGGTTTGGTTAATGAATGATACTCCTGAGAGCTTAATGGCTGAAACTACCGTCAACGCCAGTGTTGAGTAAATTATGAAGTATATTATCCATAGGTTTTCTCTGGTGGTTAATGCAATTAATATTCATCCAGTGTGGTTGATTGATGAGTAGGTTAGGATCTTTCGTATAGAGGTTTGGTTTAGGCCTCCAATTGCTCCCACAACTGTGGACATTAAGATGATTCTTAATGTGAAGGTGTTTATTTCAATCAGGTATGATATTAGTATTAATGGGGCAGCTTTCTGGATTGTTATTAGTAGTGCACAATTTTCTCATCTCAGCCCTTCTATTACTCCTGGGAATCATCAGTGAAGTGGTGCGGCTCCACTTTTGAGCAGGAGGGGGGTACAGATAATTATTGGCGTGTATGGATTTTCTTGGAATGAAAATAAATCCTCTGTTAATGTCCTCATTACTACCATGAATAGTAGTGTTGCTGAGGCTAATACTTGTACAATAAAATATTTCAGTGAGGCTTCGGTGTTGTATATATTTTTGACGTTGGACATTAAGGGAATAAACGATATTAGGTTGATTTCTAGTCCTATTCATGCACCAAGTCATGAATTGGACGATACAGACACTAATATACCTCTTACTAGGGTTACTAGTAATAGGACTTTTGTTGAGTTGTTGGGCATTAGAGAAGAGAGTTTTACTCTATTTATGGGGTATGAACCCATTAGCTTTATTTAGCTTACTTTTCTATGTTGAGATTTTATTTTTACATCTTGGTGTATGGTGCACGGTAGCTTTTGATGCTTGAGGGTGATAGTTTGATTCTGTTAGATGTAATGAAGGTAGTTTCGGCTACATGTTTTATCCTATCACGATAGTCCTTTAATCAGGCTCATCATT